TGTATGGTACTCAATATAGTTGGAATAATCATATTTATAATTGCATTGACAGTTATCTTCAGTCTCAAATCTGTATCCATGCTTCGACAGTAAGTGAGAGTGATAATGGAAGTGAGAGTTACATTTATAAGGCCGTTTGTGGTGAAAGTAGAAATAATAGTGAAAATGAAAAAGACGTTTTGAGTATACAAATCTGCACGAAGGGTAGTGATTTTACTATAGGAAAAAGTTCTAACGATCTCGATGTAACTCAAATAGAAAGTTCTAATGATCCTGATGTAACTCAAAAATATAGGCATTTGTGGGTTCAATGCGAAAATTGTTATGGATTAAATTATAAGAAATTTTTGAAATCAAAAATGAATATTTGTGAACAATGTGGATATCATTTGAAAATGAGCAGTTCAGATAGAATCGAACTTTCGATCGATCCCGGTACCTGGGATCCTATGGATGAAGACATGGTCTCTCTGGATCCCATTGAATTTCATTCGGAGGAGGAACCTTATAATGATCGTATTGATTCTTATCAAAGAAAGACAGGATTAACTGAGGCTGTTCAAACAGGCATAGGCTGCCTAAACGGCATTCCCGTAGCAGTCGGGGTTATGGAGTTTCAGTTTATGGGGGGTAGTATGGGATCCGTAGTTGGGGAAAAAATCACCCGTTTGATTGAGCATGCTACCAATAAATTTCTCCCTCTTGTTATAGTGTGTGCCTCCGGGGGGGCGCGCATGCAAGAGGGAAGTTTGAGCTTGATGCAAATGGCTAAAATATCGTCTGCTTTATATGATTATCAATCAAATAAAAAGTTGTTTTATGTATCAATCCTTACATCTCCTACTACTGGTGGAGTGACAGCTAGTTTTGGTATGTTGGGTGATATCATTATTGCTGAACCCGATGCCTACATTGCATTTGCGGGTAAAAGGGTAATTGAACAAACATTGAATAAAACAGTACCCGAGGGTTCGCAATCGGCTGAATATTTATTTGATAAGGGCTTATTTGACCTAATCGTACCGCGTAATCTTTTAAAAAACGTTTTAGGTGAGTTATTTAAGTTCCACACTTTCTTTCCTTTGAATCAAAATGGATGAATCAAAATGGAATGGAATAGAGACGAAATAAAATAGAACACTAAGCTCAATTATTTGTAGCAAACGGGTAGTTAGTTTGTCAGAATCAAATATCAAATAAAAAATAGAATTGTCCTTCGTCACATAAGATCGAATTGTATAATATAAAGAAGCAAAAGTTGCGGATAACTCCCCCTTATCTCTATTTCTGATTAAAATCTCTAAAAAAAAAAAACAGAAAATTTTTTCTTTTTCTCCATTTCCATTTCCCGAAAATCCTGTTTTAGCTAAAAATACCTGTTGGTTCGTATTCTAACGAATTGTTCGATAATCTGTAAGAAATTCTTTTTTTTTTTTGAGTAAATTCAAATTCGAAGACAAGACGAAAAGACAAATACAATACTTAGTTCTACATTTCTTAGTTCTACATTTCTTGCCCTTATTCTAGATACTCACTTAGATATTTCGATATAGAGACTGCGATTTATGGTTATCATAATAATTGAAATTGAGCATTGAATGGGTTATTACAGTCATAATAATGAGCTTTATTTGAATTAATTATTTTCATTCTTTTCTAATTTCTAAAATTAGAATTATTATAAGATATATTGAATTTATAAATAACATAACAGGTACAAACAATAAATCGAGGTACCCATTTCTATGACAACTTTCAGCTTTCCCTCTATTTTTGTGCCTTTAGTAGGCCTAGTATTTCCGGCAATTGCAATGGCTTCTTTATCTCTTCATGTTCAAAAAAACAAGATTCTTTAGATCCGAGCTATATCTATACCCTCCAATTGTTTCAAAACTTAGATTTGTATCATAAAAAAGATATCGATTTAGTGAAATATGGTATAATATAATATGTGTATGTGATTTTCGCTGAGCAAACATAAGCATAAAAAAGCACAGGGCCCCCAGGCCCGCTGACACAAGATATATAGCCAATGAATTCTACCCGTGTCAGGATCCGCTGGATGGATCAAATTGGCAACGGAAGATTCGTGTATTTAGATGTATAGTGGGATTATATGAGGTATGCTAGTTTTTTAGCTCTAACCAATTTGATGACTTATTCCTAAAGTAAAGGTTCACATCAAACTAGTGCTAGTTGATGAGAGTTATTTCGTAAACAAAAAGAGTAAAGTCAAATTAATTTGAGGTAGTCTCTCACTTCCAATAAAATACAATCGGATCGAGTATGAGTTGGCGATCAGAACATATATGGATAGAACTTATCGTGGGGTCTAGAAAAATAAGTAATTTCTGCTGGGCCGTTATCCTTTTTTTAGGTTCATTGGGATTCTTATTGGTTGGAACGTCCAGTTACCTTGGACGAAATTTGATATCCTTTTTTCCTTCTCATCCAATCATTTTTTTTTCGCAAGGGATCGTGATGTCTTTCTACGGACTCGCAGGTCTCTTTATTAGTTCCTATTTGTGGTGCACAATTTTCTGGAATGTAGGTAGTGGTTATGATCGATTCGATAGAAAGGAAGGCGTAATGTGTATTTTTCGTTGGGGATTCCCTGGAAAAAATCGTCGCATATTACGCCGATTCTTTATAAAAGATATTCAGTCCATTAGAATAGAAGTCAAAGAGAGTATTTATGTTCGTCGTGTTCTTTATATAGACATCCGAGGGCGGGGGGCCATTCCCTTAACGCGCATTGATGATAATTTAACTCCAAGAGAAATTGAACAAAAAGCTACTGAATTGGCCTATTTCTTGCGTGTACCAATTGAAGTATTTTGAGAACTGGTAGATTCCCACTTTATCAGGAGATAAAAACGCAAGAATTGCCCCTTTTCTAGAACATAACTAAAAACGAAACCCCCCTTTTTTTCGAGGTTTCCTTTTCCTTTTTTGTTACTTAATGACCAACACAAAAATGACAATGACTAATCCGTGAATTTTTTTTTGAAATAGTAGATATTTTGATAGAAATTTGATAGAAAAAGGGGTTCTTTCGTCTCAAACTACTATTCATTAATTAAGAATTAAGGGGGTCATTTATCGAGAGGAAACTGTTGTTTCAAATTTAACCTAATTATAATTCAGATATTGTTTCCCGATATTTTTTTAGTATTTCTTCATTCGAAGTGGATTCTTAGTCAATTTTTCTATTCTTTCTAGATTCAAAGACTAACCAAAAAATCCTAAAAAAAAATAAACTAGATTCATCATACCTTGTATAGAATATATAACTCATACGTGAAAGAAACATTTAATCGCATAAAGCGGACGAATGGAGTTGGTTGATTAACAATTCACAGAGGAAAAAATGGCAAACAGGAAAGTATTCCCACCTCTGGTATATCTTGTATCTATAGTATTTTTGCCCTGGTGGCTTTCTCTCTCATTTAAAAAAAGTCTGGAATATTGGGTTACGAATTGGTGGCATACTGGTCAATCCGAAATTTGTTTGAATGAGATTCAAGAAAAAAATATTCTAGAAAAATTCATAGAATTGGAGGAACTGTTCGTCTTCGACGAACTGATCGAAGAATATTCAGAGATACGTCTACACAAGCTTCGTATAGGAATCCAACAAGAAACGATCCAACTAATTAAGATACACAACGAGGATCGTATCCAGATGATTTTGCACTTCTCGACAAATATAATATGTTTTGTTATTCTAAGCGGGTATTCTATCATTGGTAATGAAGAACTTGGTATTCTTAACTCGTGGTCCCAGAAATTCCTATATAACTTAAGCGATACAGTCAAAGCTTTTTCTATTCTATTATTAACTGACTTATGTATCGGATTTCATTCGCCCCACGGTTGGGAATTAATGATTGGCTCTGTCTACAAAGATTTTGGGTTTGTTCATAATGATCAAATTCTATCTGGTCTGGTTTCCACCTTTCCAGTCATTCTTGATACAACTTTTAAATTTTTGATTTTTCGTTATTTAAATCGAGTATCTCCGTCACTTGTAGTTATTTATCATTCAATGAATGACTGATAAAAAAAATCCACTGATATTAATCTAATAAAATTGGAGCCCTTGTTATTTTGTAGTTGTACATAAACAAAGTATTGAAAATCGTACTTACGTTTTCTACTTTTACCCATCTTCGGGATTCGTCCGATATTGATATTATTCTCCAGGAAAATCTCATTCCAGTAAAATTGGTTAAGTAACTAACAGAATCATGGATAGGGAACTATACTAGCAACTTACCCCCCTTATTGTATTGTAGAAATTTTTGAATCAATGATTGGACCATGGAAAATAGAAACACTTTTTCTTGGATAAAGGAACAGATTACTCGTTCTATTTCCGTATCGCTTCTAATATATATCATAACCCGTCCGGATATTTCAAAAGCATATCCCATTTTTGCACAGCAAGGTTATGAAAATCCACGAGAAGCAACGGGGCGTATTGTATGTGCCAATTGCCATTTAGCTAACAAGCCCGTGGATATTGAGGTTCCGCAGGCGGTACTTCCAGATACTGTATTTGAAGCAGTTGTTCGAATTCCTTATGATATACAACTGAAACAAGTTCTTGCTAATGGTAAAAAAGGGGGTTTGAATGTGGGGGCTGTTCTTATTTTACCGGAGGGTTTTGAATTAGCCCCTACCGATCGTATTTCTCCTGAGATGAAAGAAAAGATAAGTAATTTATCTTTTCAGAGCTACCGCCCTAATAAAAAAAATATTCTTGTCATAGGCCCCGTCCCCGGTCAGAAATATACCGAAATAGCCTTTCCTATTCTTGCCCCCGACCCCGCCAATAAGAAAGACGTTCACTTCTTAAAATATCCTATCTACGTAGGTGGGAACAGGGGAAGGGGTCAGATTTATCCCGACGGGAGCAGGAGTAACAATACAGTTTATAATGCTACAACAGCGGGCATAATAAGCAAAATAATCCGAAAAGAAAAAGGGGGATATGA